ATTAGGGTGCCTGAGGAAAGGGTTATTCTGATATTATAATTCACGTATTTATTTTTACCCCTAATAGTAAAAGTAAGCTAATTAAAGCTGTTGGGTCCATACCCCAAGTATAGAGTTGATAATTCCTCTCTTTTCCAATACATTTAACCCTAAATAAATCCACACCCTTGTTTTTTGTATTCTCCGGAACTATAATTACTTTAACCTCTTCCTCTTGATTAATAGCTTGAGCTGGCTTAGAAGTAAATATAATAGCATTTATTCCAATTATTTTGACTCACAATAAATTGAGAAACGAGTCCGCTTTAAAATACTTTTTTATTCAAGCATCTGGTTCCATTATAATTTTCCTATCGGCTATCTTATTAATAAATAAGCATATTATAAATTCAATAGACATTACTAATTTATTATCTTCTTCCATAATTCCTTTAGCCTTAGTACTAAAACTAGGCGCCGCCCCGGTACACTTCTGATTTCCACAAGTAATAGAGGGACTAAGCTGATTTGCTTCCATTATATTACTAACCTGACAAAAAGTTGCCCCACTATTTTTACTAACAACATATAATTTATCCTCTCTATTTATTTATTTAGTAATTATCCTTTCTTCAATTGTAGGTGCTGTGGGAGGACTAAATCAGCTATTATTACGAAAAATCTTAGCCTACTCATCAATTAATCATTTAGCTTGAATAATTATAAGAACACTTATCTCTATTAATGTCCTTTTTATCTATTTTATCATTTATAGTTTAATTACCCTAACAATCATTTTAATTTTAATGTCTAATAATTTTATTCATTTAACACAATTAATAACTAATCACTACTCTCTCTCTCTTATTTCAGTGGGGTTATTCCTAAACCTTTTATCTTTAGGTGGAATAYCCCCATTTATCGGATTTCTCCCTAAATGATTAGTACTAATATCCCTTACCTCAAGAACTCTTTTCCTGATCAGAATCCTCCTGGTTTTATGTAGAGTATTAACACTATATTTTTATATACGAATTTCATTTAACCTCCTTATAATAACCCCAAAACTATGTTGATCTAATAAGTCTTTAATTCCATTAAAAGGCCCTATTAAATTACTTAGAATAAGACCCATTATTACCCTCCCTTTAATAATTATAATATAGAGCTTTAAGTTATTCAAACTATTAACCTTCAAAGTTAAAAAAAAAATTATTTAAGCTTTAATAACTAACTAATATACCATTGAATTTGCAATTCAAAATTCTATTTAAACTATAAAGCCCCTACGCGATGATTATTCTCCACAAACCACAAAGATATTGGTACTATATATTTAATTTTTGGGGCTTGAGCAGCAATGCTAGGAACATCATTAAGAATGTTAATTCGACTAGAACTTAGCCAACCAGGAAGTTTAATTGGAGACGATCAAATTTATAATGTTATTGTTACAGCCCATGCTTTTATTATAATCTTTTTTATAGTAATGCCAATTATAATTGGTGGATTTGGTAATTGACTTGTACCCTTAATATTAGGAGCCCCAGATATGGCTTTCCCTCGAATAAACAACTTAAGCTTTTGATTATTACCCCCCGCATTATTTTTATTACTAGCTTCATCCGCTGTAGAAAAAGGAGCAGGAACAGGCTGAACTGTCTACCCCCCATTGGCGTCAACTCTTGCTCATGCAGGACCATCAGTAGACATAGCAATTTTTTCCCTTCACCTTGCCGGAGCATCCTCTATCCTAGGAGCAATTAACTTTATTACCACAATTATTAATATACGAACCGCAGGAATATTATTTGAACAAATACCTTTATTTGTTTGAGCTGTAAAAATTACAGCAGTTCTATTATTATTATCATTACCAGTATTAGCAGGGGCCATTACAATACTCCTTACAGATCGAAACTTTAATACTGCCTTTTTTGACCCATCAGGGGGAGGAGACCCTATTTTATACCAACATTTATTCTGATTTTTCGGTCACCCTGAAGTATATATTTTAATCCTTCCTGGTTTCGGAATAGTTTCCCACATTATTGCACAACAAAGCGGTAAAAAAGAAACCTTTGGCTCACTAGGAATAATTTATGCAATAGTAGCCATTGGTTTATTAGGTTTTATTGTATGAGCCCATCATATATTTACAGTTGGAATAGACGTAGATACTCGAGCATATTTTACAGCAGCAACAATAATTATTGCAGTTCCAACAGGAATTAAAATTTTTAGTTGATTAGCCACCCTTCATGGTACACATTTCTCGTACGAAACCCCTCTATTATGAGCGCTAGGGTTTGTATTTTTATTCACAGTAGGGGGCTTAACAGGAGTTGTATTAGCCAATTCATCAATTGATATTATATTACATGACACTTATTATGTAGTAGCCCACTTCCACTATGTCCTTTCTATGGGAGCTGTTTTCGCTATTTTAGGCGGTATTATGTTCTGATTCCCTTTAATAATAGGATTTTCATTAAACCCAATATGATCCAAAATACACTTTATATTAATATTTGTAGGCGTAAACATAACCTTTTTCCCTCAACATTTTCTTGGCCTTAGAGGAATACCCCGCCGATATTCAGATTATCCAGATGCTTATACAACGTGAAATACCGTCTCCTCGGTGGGTTCAACCATATCTTTTTTTGGTGTACTAATATTAGTTATTATTATTTGAGAAGCAATAATTAGTGCCCGCACAGTACTTTTCTCAATTAATAATAATGCATCAATTGAATGACAATATCATACTCCGCCAGAAGATCATACATACAACCAATTAACACTGCTAATTAAATAACCTATGGCAACCTGAGCTAATCTTCTATTTCAAAATAGTGCTTCCCCCTTAATAGAACAATTAATTTTTTTCCATGACCACACTTTATTAATCTTAACTATAATTTTATCCTTAGTATTATATATGTTTATAATATTAATATTAAACAAACATACTAACCGATTCTTATTAGAGGGACAAGAAATTGAAACCGTATGAACCGTCTTACCCGGCATCATCCTAATTTTTATTGCACTACCCTCCCTACGACTTTTATACTTATTAGACGAAGTAAATATCCCAGACTTAACCATTAAAACCACAGGCCATCAATGATATTGATCCTATGAATATACAGATTTTAATATGATCGAATTTGACTCCTATATGACTCCAACAGAAGACTCTTCACTTAATGGATTCCGCTTATTAGATGTAGACAACCGAACAATTTTACCAATAAATGCTCAGATTCGAATACTTATCACAGCCGCAGACGTCTTACACTCATGAACAATTCCTGCTCTTGGAATTAAAGCAGATGCTGTTCCCAGCCGTCTTAATCAARTATCCTTCCTTATTACTCGCCCAGGACTATGATATGGCCAGTGTTCAGAAATCTGTGGAGCAAACCATAGCTTTATACCAATTGTTCTTGAGACCGTCCCTATAAAATATTTCATCAACTGATTAGCTAACAAAAACTCATTAGATGGCCGAAACATAAGCACTGGTCTCTTAAACCAATTAATAGTATATTATTACTTCTAATGAGAAAATTAGTTAACTTATAACATTAGCTTGTCATGCTAAAATTATCATAAGATATTTTCTTATCCCACAAATATTCCCTATAAACTGATCACTTATGTTTCTTGTCTTCGTTATTATATATTTACTAATAACCCTTTTTATCAATTATAATTATATACACAACCCTATAATAGCACAGAATACACTGTCAAAAACAAAACTAAACTGAAAATGATAACAAGCCTTTTTTCCATCTTTGACCCCTCAACCCAAATTATAAATCTTAAAATAAACTGAATTAGTGTTTTATTAGCTTTCATTATAATTCCAATAATATATTGGCTAGCCCCAACACGAGCTAATTCCGTTTTTAATCTAATTACCATTACATTAAAAAAAGAATTTTCCGTTCTCCTCGGCCCCACAACCTTTGCTGGATCAACAATAATAATCCTAAGCTTGTTCTTATTCATTTTAATAAATAACTCAATAGGTTTATTCCCATACATCTTTACAGCCACTAGACACCCAATGCTAACTGTAACCTTAGCTTTACCCCTCTGAGCAGCCTTAATATTATATGGTTGACTAAACCACACAATTCACATATTAGCCCACCTAGTGCCCCAAGGCACTCCTCCAGCCCTCACAATTTTTATAGTTTGTATTGAAACTATTAGTAACCTAATCCGTCCCCTTACTCTATCTGTTCGACTGGCTGCTAATATAATTGCAGGACACCTACTAATAACACTACTAGGAAATCAAGGGCCTAATAGTTCAACAATTATTATACCAATTATTATTATAACTCAAATTGCTCTTATTACCCTTGAATCAGCAGTTGCTATAATTCAAGCTTATGTTTTTGCAGTCTTAACAACATTATACATTAGAGAAACAACTTATGTCTACCCATAACCACCCATACCACTTAGTAGAAAAAAGCCCCTGACCTATAACTGCAGCCATTGGAGCCCTATCAATTACAATAGGAGGAATTAAACTTTTTCACTCTAATAATATAAATCTAATCACTATAGGATTAGTAATCTTATTACTTACTATAATCCAGTGATGACGAGATGTTTCCCGAGAAAGAACCCACCAAGGACTTCACACTTTAAAAGTCATCATAGGATTAAAATGAGGCATAATTCTATTTATTGTATCAGAAATTCTTTTCTTTGTATCTTTTTTTTGAGCTTTTTTCCATAGAAGACTTACCCCGACATTAGAAACAGGATCTATATGACCACCACAAAACATCGTCCCATTTAATCCCTTTCAAGTCCCTTTATTAAACACAGCTATCTTATTATCCTCAGGAGTTACAGTAACTTGGACCCACCATAGCCTAATAAACTCAAACCACACACAAGCTACTCAAGCCCTTACTATTACAGTTATCTTARGTGTTTATTTCACGGCCCTCCAAGCATTTGAATACATTGAGGCCCCTTTTACAATTGCAGACTCAGTATATGGCTCAACTTTTTTCATGGCCACAGGCTTTCATGGTCTACATGTTATTATTGGAACCTCTTTCCTAACAGTCTGCTTATTGCGGCACATATTATTTCACTATTCACCACATCACCACTTTGGTTTTGAAGCAGCAGCCTGATATTGACATTTTGTAGATGTAGTATGACTCTTCCTATATATATCAATTTACTGATGAGGGGGCTAAACTACATGAGTATTTACGTACAATTGACTTCCAATCAATAAGATTAATTTATTAAATGTAGTAATTATAATTCTATTTGCCTCAATACTTCTCCTAGTTGCTTTATTAGTAATATTAATTCCTTTAATTACCTCTCAACACCCTAAGTCAGACCGAGAAAACTTATCACCATTCGAGTGCGGGTTTGACCCTAAAAACACCTCACGAACCCCTTTTTCACTACAATTCTTCCTTATTGCTGTAATTTTCTTAATTTTTGATGTTGAGATTGCCCTTCTTCTCCCAATACCAATTATTATAGCAAACTACACTACCACTAACACCTTATTGTTAGTTGTTTCTTTTCTCTTAATTTTACTTTTCGGTCTATATTACGAATGATTAAACGGAGCCTTAAACTGAAACACCTAGGTGTATAATTAAAACATAATACTTAATTTGCAATTAAACCTTACCTTTTAAAGGTTATGCCTAAATAAGAAGTGAAAAATCACAACCAATTTCGACTTGGCCTTTGAAGTATATCCTTATTTTTAGCTAAAGCCAAAATTAGGCATGTTACTGTTAATAACCAATTGGATTATCATACAATCCTTGCTAAGGAATTATCTTTTATTAAGCCGCTAACTTAATCAATAACCCATAAAAATGTTAATAATTCTTTTTCTATAGTGTAAATAACACTTAACACCTTCATTGTTATAATAGAGTAATCTTAGAAACAATATTTACAATAACACTACTAATAATAACCCTCACTATCTTATTTCCCTTTATATTCCACCCAATAATAATAGGTATTACAATCATCGTTTTAGCCTTAACAATTTCAATATTTATGTGAATAACATTAAACTACTCTTGATTAGCATATATTTTATTCCTAATTTTCCTAGGTGCTCTTTTAGTTTTATTTGTCTATATTTCCACACTAGCTCCAAACGAAAAATTCCTTAAAATATCTTATTCACCTTTACTTCTCTTAACTTTTATAGTATCCTCCCCCACAATATACACAACAAAAGACATTAATATAACTGAAGTAGACTTTCTTCCATCAATAAAAATTTTCAGCATCTCCCTCTCCTTAATAACACTCTTTATGGCTATTTACTTACTTTTAACTCTACTTATTATCTCAAAAATTACACTATTTAAAGAAGGACCCCTTCGTACAAGAACGTATGACCTTACCCCTACGAAAAACACATCCAATTATTAAAATTGTAAGCGCTTCTTTAGTTGACCTTCCAAGACCAAGAAATATTTCATTAATATGAAATATAGGTTCCTTATTAGGAATTTGCTTAATTATTCAAATTATAACGGGACTATTTCTTTCTATTCACTTTGCCCCCTCTACCGAACTAGCTTTCAGAAATATTTGTCATATCTCTCGAGATGTTAATTATGGTTGATTAATACGATCTTTACATGCAAATGGGGCAAGACTATTTTTCATCTGTATATATACCCATATTGGTCGTGGTCTATATTATAACTCATACGCCCTACACTTTACATGAATATCAGGTAGTGCTATCTTTATTGTTACAATATTAACCGCTTTTTTAGGCTATGTCTTACCATGAGGACAAATATCTTTTTGAGGAGCAACAGTTATTACAAACTTACTATCAACCGTCCCTTATCTAGGCACTGATTTAGTCCAATGAGTATGAGGAGGATTTGCAGTAGACAATGCTACCTTAACACGATTTTTTACTTTCCATTTTCTTTTTCCTTTTGTTATTGCAGCCCTAGTTATTATTCATTTATTATTTTTACATCAAACAGGGTCAAATAACCCTCTAGGACTAAAAATAAACATAGACAAAATCCCTTTCCACCCTTTCTTTTCACTAAAAGATCTTATAGGTTTGATATTTTTACTCACCCCCTTCATAGCCATTGCTTTACTTTCCCCAAATCTTTTAACAGACCCAGAAAACTTTATCCCCGCTAACCCTTTAGTCACCCCAATCCATATCCAACCAGAATGATACTTCCTGTTCGCATATGCCATCCTGCGCTCTATCCCAAACAAACTAGGAGGAGTGATTGCCCTAGCTTTATCAGTCCTTATTCTCTTCATACTTCCTTTAATAGATTTTAAAATAATTAAATCAACACAATTTCACCCAGTAAGACAAATTGCTTTTTGAAGATTTATTAACATCTTCATCCTATTAACGTGAATTGGTGCACGCCCCGTAGAAGCCCCTTTCATTCTAATTGGCCAGGCTTTAACAATTATATATTTTACATTCTTTTTAATAAAACCACTAAATAAAATACTATAGCTATTTAACTAACTAAGATAATATCTTGAAAATATTACATAGAGTATAATAACTCTAATAGCTTGTTTTTATAATTTAATTAAAATATTGATCTTGTAAATCAGATATGAGATAATCTCTAAAAACACTAAATAATAAGTTTGAGGGTTCTTTTTTTTTTATGAATAAAAGAACCCTCAAACATGTATACTCTCCCCCTCTCTATATACATCTATTTACTACTTATCTCTTAAGAAACATATTACATTAAATATATATTTTAAATATTACGATACCCTTGAAGATCTTCGTGCACTATGTAGCAGTTAATCACCCCAAAAACCTACCCTCATAATCGCCCCGGCTTGGCAGTAAACCCTATACGTCAATATTTAATTAATAAAAATAAATTTCTTCCTTCAGGAATCTCTACGAGATTCCCTCCGGATTTCTCTAACCTGCTGTAATATACGAAACTTGAAGGGTACCAACTAGATTAAACTCTTCCCGTCTAATAACCTATCGGCCAGATATTTTTATAATAAATAAATATATTATATAGACATGGTCTATAATGAAACATTCAATCACACCTTTTCCTTCCGCCTTAAAAAGGAAGGAAAAGGTGTAATACCCCCTAGTTTGAGCTAGGTCTAAAAGAGTCAAATTCTTTTGTGCCATACACTAAGATATATAATGACAAATAAACTAGCTATTATAAGAGAATTTACAGTTCTCCGCCTAGGATCGGCCATATCACTTATTTAAAGACCTAAATCTTCTAGGCTTCTTCAAAGCCTTGCTTTAAATAAGCTATTTAAATATATTCTATAAAATAGCACAAAAAATCAAGTTAAGAACAGTAAAATAAAACCCTTAACCGAGTTACGTTGTCAATTTTGAATATGACACCCAATAAAACTAAAATATTTCATAAAGCCTTGTCCTCCAAAGTATTCTCCTCAAGTTTTATCACTATACAAAACAACTATATCCCCTAAAACTAAAGGGGCTTTAATTAAATACTGAGTAGATAAAGCAGGCATAAACCACATAGAACTAACAAAACTCCGCTCAGCTGGCTTTACTGGTTTTAGCTCCCCCATACTATAAAGAGCTCTAATTCCTATAATGACCCCTATAGCAATTAATATTCCTGGTATTAATTTAAAGGGAGTATTTAAAATAATTACAGGGGGGGTTTCAAATAGAACTCAACTAAAAGTTGCTCCACCAAATAAAGCACCAATAAATAAAACTATTATAGGACTAGTATATCCCTTCTCATTGTCTTCAACTGAAAGTAGGGGCCCCCCATCATAAGATTTACCTCTTAAGTATCAACTTAATCGAAAGGAGTATATACAAGTCAATAAGGTTGAAATATACAACAACCCCACTATAAACAAATTTAAATTTAAATAAGCCACAAACTCTAAAATTAAGTCTTTAGAATAAAACCCTGCTATAAAAGGAAAGCCGCATAACGAGAAATTAGCTGAATTTAATAGAACCAAGCTTAAGGGCAAGTTTACTGATAGCCCCCCTATTAAACGAATATCTTGATTTCCGTTTATTATATGAATAATTTTTCCTGCACAAAGAAATAATAATGCTTTAAATAAGGCATGTGTAATTAAATGGAAAAAAGCAAAAAGCTCATTTCCTAGGGCAACTATTCTTATCATGAGGCCCAGTTGTCTTAAAGTAGACAAAGCAACAATTTTTTTTAGATCTATTTCAAAATTGGCACCTAATCCTGCCAAAAACATAGTAAATATAGCTAAGAAAAATAAAATTTTCTTAATTATAATGAAGGGCTCCAGCAAATGTGAAAAACGAATTAAAAGATAAACACCAGCAGTCACCAGAGTTGAAGAGTGTACCAGGGCAGAAACAGGAGTAGGAGCAGCCATAGCCGCTGGCAGTCAAGCCGAAAATGGTATCTGAGCACTTTTAGTCAAACCCGCCACAAGGACACAAACAATAACTCAGACATTAAATATATTAAAACATTCTAATGAATAAAAATTTCATCTGCCAAAAGATATTAATCAACCAATAGCAATTAATAGTCCAACATCTCCAATTCGATTACTAAGAACTGTTAATATCCCTGCTCTAAAAGATTTATAGTTCTGATAATAAATTACAAGACAATAAGACACAAGACCTAGGCCATCTCAGCCTAATAAAATACTGATAAATCTGGGACTTAAAATAACCAATACTATAGATAATACAAATAATAATACTAATATAATAAATCGAGTTATATATGTTTCGCCTTCTATGTAATAATATCTGTAATATAATACACTGGAAGAAATAATTAATACAACACTGAAAAAGAGCAGAGACATTCAATCAAATAAAAAAACCAGGCTTATGTCTATCCCGTTTATAGAAAAGAAAACTCACTCAAATAAATAAACCTTTTCGAAAAAGAATAAAAATAAAGAACACCTAACAACTACTAATCCAATAACACCTAAGAAAAAGGATATTATCTTACTAACATTAAAATCTTTCACTACCTAAAGTAAATCTTACATCAAAAGAACCACAATCTTTTATTTTAATTAAACTATTTAAGTATAGTACAAAAAAGTCTATTTTTATAAATAAAATATTTAAAGGAATCCAGTGTAATAATAAAACCAAATACTCAACCATTAATATTTCATAAAAAGGCATTATCCCTTTAACTAAAGATCCATGCTGAATTGAAGAATATAAATACAAACAATAAGCGGCTCTAAAGAAAGATAAAAGAACTAAAATAAATATTATAAAACCTCTATGTCTTAAGAGACACCCTAAAAGAGAGATCTCCCCAATTAAATTTAATGATATAGGGGCCGCTATATTAGAACTAACTAACAAAAATCATATTAGAGCCCCTCTTGGTAATAAATTAATTAATCCTTTATTTACTAATACTCTCCGACTATGTAGTCGTTCGTAATTAATATTAGCTAAACAAAAAAGGCCTGAAGAACAAAGCCCATGGCCCACTATTAAAATAAAAGCACCAGCTAAGCCTACTCAACTTATTGTTATTAAACCACCAATTACTAACCCTATATGAACCACAGAAGAATATGCAATTAAAGACTTAAGATCTCTTTGACGTAAACACACCAGTCTTATATATAAACCCCCAACCAAACTAATTCTTATTCAAACTACCCCTAAACTTTTTATTATAAATATAAAGTATTCGCTGATTCGATATAAACCAAATCCTCCTATTTTCAATAAAATTCCAGCTAAAACTATTGAACCAGAAACCGGAGCYTCAACATGAGCTTTAGGTAACCACAAATGAACAAAAAACATAGGTATCTTTACTAGAAAAGCGCCCACTCCACCTAAAAAAATAAGAGATCTAAATCAACTTAGTTCTCTAAATAAATTCATTAAATTAAAATTTTTAATACTTAATCATAAAATTACAACTAATAAGGGCAAAGAAACAAATATAGTGTAAAAAATTAAATAAAGGCCAGCCTGAAGGCGTTCAGGTTGATATCCTCAACCAATAATTAATAAATATGTAGGAATTAAAACTGCCTCAAAAGAGATATAAAACCAAATTAAATCAATACTAAAAAAAACTAAAGACAAAAAGACTAATATTGAAAGTATAATGAGTAAAAAATATAATTCATTATATTTAATAACTTTTAATCTTGCTAACATCATTAATATAATAATTCAAACACTTAATCAAACCAACACTGTTCTCAATAAGCCCCCTCCCAGTCTATTACCTAAATAACTAAAATCAATGAACTCATAGTGTCCTAATAATAAAATATATAAAGATATAATGGCTAACATAAAATATAATAATTCTCATGTGAAACCTACAAATAACAACCCTGTTAAAATAACGATTAATATGCCTAGTTTTAACACTCCAAAATATTAAAATTGTAAAAAAAGTCTCTCCCATGAGTGCGAATTAATGCAACAACAATTCTAAGTCCTAAAGCCCCTTCACAAGCTGCAAAAGTAAGAAAATATAAAATAAAATATCTCTCAGCCTCAATCTCTATGAACACCCCTATTAAGCCAATAATAAGACCTAATATAATAAATTCTAGTCTTAATAATATATTTAAAACATGCTTTCGAACAGAAACAAATGATAAGAATCCTCTTATAACCAAAAAATACATGACCATATGTATTCAAAAAAGGGGTTGTTGTCCCGTCTATAACTTCCAAAGTTAAAATTTTAATTAAACTATTTTTTGAGTTAAAATACATCAACACACAAAAACATAATAAAATATAATTTAATGAAATAGGTAAAAAGCTCCTCCAGGCTAAAAACATTAGCTTATCATATCGAAATCGGGGTAATACTCCTCGAATTCAAATAACCATAAAACTTATTACTAGTCCTATTCCTAAGCCAACTAAGCCCCCACCAAAAAATAAAATACCGGTTAATAAACTAATAAATAAAATTCCACCATATTCAGCTATAAATAGTAAGGCAAATCCCCCCCCGCTATATTCGACATTAAAACCCGATACTAACTCCGATTCACCTTCTGCAAAATCAAAGGGAGTTCGATTTAACTCTGCCAAGCCAGAAATAAACCAAATATAAAACAAAGGTAATAATAAAAACACAAACCAAACTATGTGTTGGTGTCTTATAATAATAGTTAAATCATAACTTAAAGACATAATGACTACCCCTAATAAAATTAAGGCTATACTAACCTCATAAGAGATTGTTTGAGCCACACCTCGTAAAGCACCTAATAGTGCATATTTAGAATTAGAAGATCACCCGGAGCCAAACAATGTATAAACACTAAAACTAGTGCAACATAAAAAGAATAAAATACCATACTCATAATCAAATAAGCCTAATAATAAAGGGTAAATAACTCAACTTAATATTATAACAAATAATATAATAGTAGGGCTTAAATAATAAATATAATAGTTCATATGAAAAGGGTATCTTAAACTTTTAGTAAATAACTTTACTGCATCAGCAAAAGGTTGCAAAACTCCAATCAATCTAACTTTATTAGGGCCTTTACGAATTTGAATATAACCTAACACCCTTCGCTCAAAAAGAGTAATGAAGGCTACTCTAACTAAAACTATAATAACTAAAAATAAAAAATTTACAGTAAAAATAGTCACATTAATTATTATAAGAGAAACCTCATAATAGAAGCTTAAATTCTACGCACTAATCTGCCATTATAATTTGTTATATGTATAAAATACTTAAGTGAATTCTAAATTCATTGCACTAATCTGCCAAAATAACTATTATCAACTTTCATGAAATTTTACTAACATCACTTATAATAAAAATTTTATATTAAATGGTCCTTTCGTACTAATTTAAAATTTTACAACAAAAGATAGAAACCGACCTGGCTCACGCCGGTCTGAACTCAGATCATGTAAGAATTTAAAGGTCGAACAGACCTTCTATACCAACTACTACACCAGTAAGACTTCTTAATCCAACATCGAGGTCGCAAACGTTTTTGTCAATATGAACTCTCAAAAAACATTACGCTGTTATCCCTATAGTAATTTAGTCTTTATATCACCCAAAATGGATCATATTGACGCCACTTAAATATATTAAAAATTAATAGTGTTAACTACTTGCCGCCCCAGCAAAATTATTTAGCAAGTAAAATATTCATTCAAATAAAATCTTACCTGTTAAAAATAAAATTTAATAGGGTCTTCTCGTCCCTTTGTATTATTTAGGCTCTTTTCCCTAAAAATAAAATTTATAATTTTAAATTTGAGACAGCTAATCTCCGTCGAACCTTTCATACCAGTCTCCAATTAAAAAACTAATGATTATGCTACCTTTGTACAGTCAAAATACTGCAGCCCTTCAAATATCAGTGGGCAGGCCTGATTTTTTACTTAAAACCAAAAAACCATGTTTTTGCTAAACAGGCGAAAATTAAAATTGCCGAATTCCTTAAACTTAACTACATCTTTAATTAAATTAAATAAATAAACTACTACTGATATAATCATTATTGCTAATATATCTAAATTATCAAAATACTTTAATATATAATATAACACCCTTAAAAATAAATTAAACTATAACTTCATTATAACATTGTAAAAATTAGATCAATCTTAAATCTAAATAATTTAAAAATCAATAAATTATATAAATTATTTATAAAAGCTTATCCCTTTATAAATATTAATTAAATTTAAATAAAATTTAACTTTAATTAAATTAAATTCTTAAAGAACCAGAAACCTTATTGTTTGAATAATATATCATCCCTAAGACAAAATTAATACTAATTATGCAACATTAGTATAATAAACCCTTAGCCCACAAATATATCGGGAAAAATAGCCTATTTATTATTTTAATTACCCCTAATACACAAGGTACAAGTATTAAAATTTTCTTTTCTAAAACTTAAAAGCTCCTTTACAGTACATCAAAATAACAAGTTTTTCTAAATAATACTAAATAATATATTATTTTACATATATAATATTAAACTAATTTATCAAAATATCTTATAAAGAAAGTTTTTCAGTGTAAATGAAGTGTTTTACCAAACTCTATTTTGCTATATCCAGACACATTTTCCAATACGCCTACTATGTTACGACTTATCTCAACTTATATGAGAGTGACGGGCGATGTGTACATATTTTAGGGCTAAAAATCAGCCTTTCTTATTATTAAAAACTTACTAATAAATTCACCTTTATAGTTCATTTCCATAAACCAATCCATAATAATTACTACTATTGTAACTCATCATTCAACCTTTCCCATAAGCTGCACCTTGACTTGACGTCTAGAAGTTAATACAAAAAGAAAACACAATCTATAAAAGTTTTCTGACGACAGCGATATACAAGCTGTAAACAAAAGAAAGTCAACTTTTCGTGTAATATCGATAACAGGACAAGTTCCTCTAATAAGAATAAAATACCGCCAAATCCCTTAAATTTCTAGAACTCTTATACTACTCAGGTAATAATGCTATATTGAAAATAACTGGGTATCTAATCCAGGTTTATACTTTCAATTTTAAACCCTTCGTTTTATATGTATAGTATTAAAAAAGTCTAGTCTTAATTTTACCTAAAAATAAACCATCTCAAATCTGTTGAAATAATCAAACTAATTCCTTTTTACCAAAAACTTTTCTTTACCCCACCTGTATAACCGCAAGTGCTGGCACGGGTTGACTTAGAGCTATTAACATTACTACATCAAGACTAACCTTATAAATAAATTAATTCACTACTAATTAAATATTAAATTACATAAAGTATATAAAATAAGCTAACAAGAAAAATACAAGCAAGGATCAAACTTTATATGTATAAAAATAAAAAACAACTCATTTAAGTTTTATTAATTTAACCCCCTTTTCATTAAATATTAATATTCTTTTATTAGTCTCCTCTACTCTAACTAGCCTGATTTAATACATTAAAGATTTATTTTATAGAATTCATTTTTTTTGTACATTAGCTTAAGTAAAATTTCTTTATAAAACACATAATTATTTTCATGTTTTATCGGGATCATACAATTAAAACCTAGTGATTCTTTAACAAATATGTAATCTCACTTTTATTTAAAACAACCTAAACCTTCAATGAC